TTTAGAGTTCAGGTTCGAATTCCGTCGATAATATATATGGGATTGTCTATAATGATAGACAAATAAAAGACTTTCTACAAATGGTTGTTCATTGACTTGATATTTTGAAAATAGATTGGTTGAATTCACTCAGTGAATTTGAAATTGAATAAAAAAAATAAAAAAAGGAAGGAATAAGTAAACAATTGGATTGGATTCGGTTATATGATCCCAACAAAATCGAGTGCTAACTCCCATTTATTTATTTTTCTTAGTGAATTAACTGATCAGCTTGTTATCGGACATTTCATTTTCTTTTTTTTTCGCAAAACCAAAACAATAAATAATATAAAAATCAAATATTATTGGACTTTATTACTTTAAAATTATGAGAATTAATCCTACTACTTCTAGTCCTGGGGTTTCCACACTTGAAAAAAATAACCTGGGGCGTGTCGCTCAAATCATTGGTCCAGTACTGGATGTAGCTTTTCCACCAGGCAAGATGCCTAATATTTACAACGCTCTGGTCGTTAAGGGTCGAGATACTGCCGGCCAACCGATTAATGTAACCTGTGAGGTACAACAATTATTAGGAAATAATCGAGTTAGGGCTGTAGCTATGAGTGCTACAGACGGCTTAACTCGAGGAATGGAAGTGATTGATACAGGGGCGCCTTTAAGTGTTCCAGTGGGCGGAGCAACTCTCGGACGAATTTTTAATGTACTTGGGGAGCCCGTTGATAATTTAGGTCCTGTAGATACTCGAACAACATCTCCTATTCATAGATCCGCACCTGCCTTTATACAGTTAGATACCAAATTATCCATTTTTGAAACAGGAATTAAAGTGGTAGACCTTTTAGCGCCCTACCGTCGTGGAGGAAAAATAGGACTATTTGGGGGAGCTGGGGTGGGTAAAACCGTACTCATTATGGAATTAATCAACAATATTGCAAAAGCTCATGGAGGTGTATCTGTATTTGGCGGCGTAGGTGAACGTACTCGTGAAGGAAATGATCTTTACATGGAAATGAAAGAATCCGGAGTTATTAATGAACAAAATATTGCAGAATCAAAAGTAGCTCTAGTCTACGGGCAAATGAATGAACCGCCCGGAGCTCGTATGAGAGTTGGTTTGACTGCCCTAACTATGGCGGAATATTTCCGAGATGTTAACAAACAAGACGTACTTTTATTTATTGATAATATCTTCCGTTTCGTCCAAGCAGGATCTGAAGTATCCGCCTTATTGGGTAGAATGCCTTCGGCTGTCGGTTATCAACCGACTCTTAGTACTGAAATGGGCTCTTTACAAGAAAGAATTACTTCTACCAAACAAGGGTCCATAACTTCAATACAAGCAGTTTATGTACCTGCAGACGATTTGACTGACCCCGCCCCTGCCACGACATTTGCACATTTAGATGCAACTACTGTACTATCAAGAGCATTAGCCGCCAAAGGCATCTACCCGGCAGTTGATCCTTTAGATTCAACGTCAACTATGCTCCAACCTCGAATCGTTGGGGAGGAACATTATAAAACTGCGCAAAGAGTTAAGCAAACTTTACAGCGTTACAAAGAACTTCAGGACATTATAGCTATCCTTGGATTAGACGAATTATCCGAAGAAGATCGTTTAACCGTAGCAAGAGCACGAAAAATTGAGCGTTTCTTATCACAACCCTTTTTCGTTGCCGAAGTATTTACAGGTTCGCCAGGAAAATATGTTGGTCTAGCAGAAACAATTAGAGGGTTTCAATTGATCCTTTCCGGAGAATTAGACGGGCTTCCCGAGCAGGCCTTTTATTTGGTAGGTAACATCGATGAAGCTACCGCGAAAGCTATGAACTTAGAAATGGAGAACAAATTGAAGAAATGACCTTAAATCTTTGTGTACTGACTCCTAATCGAATTGTTTGGGATTCTGAAGTAAAAGAAATAATTTTATCTACTAATAGTGGACAAATCGGCGTATTACCAAACCACGCCCCTATTGCCACTGCTATAGATATAGGTATATTAAGAATACGACTTAACGACCAATGGTTAACGATGGCTCTGATGGGCGGTTTTGCTCGAATAGGAAATAATGAAATCACAGTTTTAGTAAATGATGCTGAGAAGGGTAGTGACATTGATTCACAAGAAGCTCAGCAAACTCTTGAACTAGCGGAAGCTAATTTGAGGAAAGCAGAAGGAAAGAGACAAACAATTGAGGCAAATCTAGCTCTCAGACGAGCTAGGGCACGAGTAGAAGCTATCAATATGATTTCGTAACGCGTTGGTATGTCCGCATAAGCATAATAAAAAAAAGGAAGTTCTCTTTTGTTTAAATTTTATTTGATCTTTTTTTGCTGATTTTTGATGATTGAATAAAACTACAATCAAGCATAATTAAATTCTAATGAAATAATGAAAAAAGGTACAAATTAATTATAATAATTATTTTTTTTTATAAGATTATAAGATAAGGATAGGCTTGAGTATAAAAACTTATTAGATACCATTGACTCTG